TGTTTAGCAGAAAGGCGGATATTCCTTGCTCATTATCAGACACTCACTTATTCACAAACTTCGTGTGTGGCTAATAGTTTTCATTTCCCATCTCATGGAAAACCCTTTTCGCTCCGCTTAGCCTTATCCCCCTCTAGGGGTATTTTAGTGATAGGTTCTATAGGAAGTGGACGATCCTATTTGGTCAAATACCTAGCGGCAAACTCCCATGTTCCTTTCATTACGGTATTTCTGAACAAGTTCCTGGATAACAAGCCTAAAGGTTTTCTTATTGATGATATCAATATTGATGATAGTGACGATATTGATGCTAGTGACGATATCGATCGTGACCTTGATACGGAGCTGGAGCTGCTAACTATGATGAATGCGCTAACTATGGATATGATGCTGGAAATAGACCGATTTTATATCACCCTTCAATTCGAATTAGCAAAAGCAATTTCTCCTTGCATAATATGGATTCCAAGTATTCATGATCTAGATGTGAATGAGTCGAATTACTTATCCCTCGGTCTATTAGTGAACCATCTCTCCAGGGATTGTGAAAGATGTTCCGCTAGAAATATTCTTGTTTTTGCTTCGACTCATATTCCCCAAAAAGTGGATCCCGCTCTAATAGCTCCGAATAGATTAAATACGTGCATTAAGATACGAAGGCTTCTTATTCCACAACAACGAAAGCACTTTTTCACCCTTTCATATACTAGGGGATTTCACTTGGAAAAGAAAATGTTCCATAATAACGGATTCGGGTCCATAACCATGGGTTCCAATGCACGAGCTCTTGTAGCACTTACCAACGAGGCCCTATCGATTAGTATTACACAGAAGAAATCAATTATAGACACGAATACAATTAGATCCGCTCTTCATAGACAAACTTGGGATTTGCGATCCCAGGTAAGATTGGTTCAGGATCATGGGATCCTTTTCTATCAGATAGGAAGGGCTGTAGCACAAAATGTACTTCTAAGTAATTGCCCCATAGATCCTATATCTATCTATATGAAGAAGAAATCATGTAACGAAGGGGATTCTTATTTGTACAAATGGTACTTCGAACTTGGAACGACCATGAAGAAATTAACGATGCTTCTTTATCTTTTGAGTTGTTCTGCCGGATCGGTCGCTCAAGACCTTTGGTCTCTACCCGGATCCGATGAAAAAAATGGGATCACTTCTTATGGACTCATTGAGAATGATTCGGATCTAGTTCATGGCCTATTAGAAGTAGAAGGCGCTCTGGTGGGATCTTCACGGACAGAAAAAGATTGCAGCCAGTTTGATAATGATCGAGTGACATTCCTTCTTCGGCCCGAACCAAGGAATCTCTTAGATATGATGCAAAACGGATCTTGTTCTATCCTTGATCAGAGATTTCTCTATGAAAACTACGAATCGGAGTTTGAAGAGGGGGAGGGAGAAGGACCCCTTGACCCGCAACAGATAGAGGAGGGTTTATTCAATCACATAGTTTGGGCTCCTAGAATATGGCGCCCTTGGGCCTTTCTATTTGATTGTATCGAAAGGCCCAATGAATTGGGATTTCCCTATTGGGCCAGGTCATTTCGGGTCAAGCGGATCATTTTTGATGAAGAGGATGAGCTTCAAGAGAATGATTCGGGGTTCTTACAGAATGGAACCGTGCAGTACCAGACAAGAGCTAGATCTTCCAAAGAACAAAGCCTTTTTCGAATAAGCCAATTCATTTGGGACCCCGCAGATCCACTCTTTTTACTATTCAAGGATCCGCCCCCCGGTTCTGTGTTTTCACATCGAGAATTATTTGCAGATGGAGAGATGTCAAAGGGGCTTCTTACTTCCCAAACGGATCCTCCTACATCTATATATAAAGGCTGGTTTATCAAGAATACGCAAGAAAAGCACTTCGAATTGTTGATTAATCGTCAGAGATGGCTTAGAACCAAAAGTTCATCATCTAATCGATCTTTCCGTTCGAATACTCTATCCGAGAGTTATCAGTATTTATCCAATTTGTTCCTATCTAACGGAACGCTATTGTATCAAATGACAAAGACATTGTTGAGAAAAAGATGGCTTTTTCCGGATGAAATGAAAATTGGATTCATGTAACGGGAGAAGGATTTCCCATTCCTTAGCCGGAAAGATATGTGGCCATGAAAGAAGGATTAAGTGGATGGGTGGTAGAGTCGTGGAAACGCCCGCTTCTTCCATATTTTTGACCTTAGCTCCATGGAACAATATGTTACTGCTGAAACACGGAAGAATTGAAATCGTGGATCAAAACACTATGTCTGGATGGTATGAACTGCCTAAACAAGAATTATTGAACAGCGAACAACCCGTTCAGATATTAACGACCAAGAAGTACTGGATTCTCTTTCGGATAGGCCCTGAAAGGAGAGGAAGGATGGAATACTAACAGGCGTCTATTATTGAATTCACCTGCCAAAGTCACTGAATGGTTAAGTCGCCAATCCCTGGAGTACTTTATCTGCTGGTTTACGGGCGGACA